CCGCCCATAATAACCATATTCTGACTTTTATCTGGAGAATATCCAACAATAGCTTCCATCGAATGAATAATTGATCCAGATCCTAAGAACAACAATGCTTTCGAATAAGCATGAGTAATCAAATGAAATAAAGCAGCTCGATAAGACCCCATACCTAGAGCTAACATCATATAACCCAATTGAGACATTGTAGAATAAGCTAAGCTTTTCTTAATATCTTTTTGAGCAAGAGCTAAAGTGGCTCCTAAAAGTAATGTTATTATACCTATCAAAGCTATTATATTTATTATGTAAGGTATAACTATGAAAAGAGGAAGAAGCCGAGCTACAAGAAAAATTCCTGCTGCTACCATAGTAGCGGCATGTATAAGAGCCGAAATGGGGGTGGGCCCTTCCATGGCATCAGGTAACCATACATGAAGGGGAAATTGGGCGGATTTAGCAACTGCGCCGGCAAATAATAGGAAGGCACATAAAATAACAAATAAAAAATTAACCTCATTATTATAAACCAAGTTATTGAATATTTCAAATAAATCTCGAAATTCGAAACTACCCGTTATCCAATAAAAACCCAAAATTCCTATTAATAAACCAAAATCCCCGACACGATTTGTTACAAACGCTTTTTGACAAGCATTCGCCGCACTAGGTCGTGTGAACCAAAAACCTATTAATAGATAAGAACACATTCCAACCAATTCCCAAAAAATATAAATTTGTATCAAATTAGAACTGGTAACTAATCCCAACATTGAAGTATTGGAAAAACTCATATAAGCAAAAAATCTCAAATATCCCCCATCATGAGACATATAATTGTCACTATAAATAAGAACCATAATTCCAACAGTAGTGATTAATATTGACATAATAGAAGTAAGTGGATCAACCAAGTAACCAAATTCTAAAGAAAAATCATTATTGATGGTCCAAGACCATACATATTGATAGACAGAATTGTTAGTTATTTGCTGTATAGAAAAATTGGCTGAAAAAACCATAACTATACTTAACAATAAAACACTAGGAAAAGCCCACATACGGCGAAGATTTTTTGTTGCCGTTGGAAAAAGTAGAAGTCCTGCTCCAATTAACATAGGAACTGGAAGTGGAATGAAAGGTATAATCCATGAATATTGATATGTATATTCCATAAAAAAAATAAATAAAAAAATTTATCTTAATTAATTATTAATTATTTGGTTCTTATTTATTTTCTTTTGAAAGGGGTCAGTTAATAAAAAAAAAATTAAGATATATAAAATAAAACTTAAATAGAATTTTCTAGCCTTAATTATTCTTAATCTTTCCAAACTACTTCAAATATTTAAAATCAAGAGGTTATAATTGGTCAAATGTTATGAACAAGTCACTAGTGAAAAAAAAAAAATACGTATTTTTGAATTGTTAATAATTGTTAATATTAAATTAAAATTTAATATTTTTAAGTAAAATTTTCATTCTAATTATTACGCATTACAATTTACAATAATTTAAATTTATTTCTATCTATAGATCTATAGAGCAAGGATAAGTAATTACACCAAAAACAGTATTTGATATGAATCATAAAGCCCATGACCCATAAAAACTATTTATTGTAATTAGGTTATTCAGAATCAGTAACAATTTGTTTTGGAACTAATTGATTGTCTTCCATTACAATAAAAGCTATTTGTAGTAAATGCTATGATATGCAACACTTTATTTTACGTAAAATAAAAAAAAGGGCAAATAAAATGCCTTTTATAAAATTATGTATTTTGTATCCTTTAACAGATTAACTACTAGTCTCATTCTAATTCGAGAATAAAAATTGGGTGTACTCTTTTTTGGAGCTTGACTAATTTAATTAATTACTATAATAGAAAATAAAATTATTAAAGTTTTTTTAATTAAGCGAGAGAGGGGTTGGGTTATTAAACTTTTCAATGTATTTTATTACATGTATAAATGGAACAGGACGGAAATAGAAATAAAACGAAACGCACAATCTTTTTTGTGTGTATTTTTTTAGTTTATAAAATTTTAAATTTAATCTATTCTATTTGGTTTGGCATCGTAGATCTTATTGTTCTTAGTAATATTTTATGCGATTTTTACATATCCTCCCAGGGGAGTCTAATTTAGAGAATAAATAGATAGGGAATAGTAAAGAACAATTGATTTTGAACAATAGATGTCTTTCACATCCAACTAAAGAACCTATTATAATTTTTTAATGGCAGTTCCAAAAAAACGCACCTCTATTTCAAAAAAACGGATTCGTAAAAATATTTGGAAAAGGAAGGGATATCGGGCAGCATTGAAAGCTTTTTCGTTAGCGAAATCTCTTTCTACCGGGAGTTCAAAAAGTTTTTTTTGTGTAACAAATAAATAATCTCAATCGTTCTAATTATAAAAGTAATTAAATTATTATAAAAGTAATTAAATTATGTTTATAATTTATTTATAAGTTATTAAGTTATAAAAATTATAAATAATATTAATCAATTCTAATTAATATTAACATAATAATAGTAAATCATAATAGTAAAATCATATAAATTTATTATATAATTATATATATAATATATAAAAGAAATATATATAAAATAAATTACAATATAATAAATAGAAATCATAAATAAATAAAAAAGAATGAGTTTCGTAATGCTTTAATTTAAACTAATATTTAATTTTATTTGTTTTACTTTAATTTGAAGGCGTCTTTTTGCTTTCGTTTCTGATATAGATAAGAATTCTGTTGTCTACTGAATTCTAAAAATGAATGGTACTTTTTTGTTTGAAAAAAGGATAAACGCAAGCACAAGGTTTATCACCTTTCGTTTTAGTATGTTTTATAATTTTCAGGATGGGGATTCTCACTTTCCCCATCGACTTGACTCAATAACTCAATAATAAAAATAATTTTTTTTTAGTTATATTTTTTATTTTAGATAAAAAAAAAAAAAATGATAAAAGAAATGAATCATTAAAAAATGCAAACGAGACAGAACATTGTTTTTAGTTCTATCCATGGATTGAGGTTAAAATTATTTAGTTACAACTGTTACATTTTAGTTTTAGGAGAGCATAAAGTAATAACCTACGAAAAAGCGCATTGTTAGTTCAGTTAAATAAAATTGACATCCTAAAATAATAAAAAAAAAGATAATAATAAGAATAATAAATATTATTAACGAAAACGTTTAAGTTTAAATCCATAATTTTTAAACAAGTTTTTATTCATCAATTTGAATGGTTTCCTAAAAAAAAATTGCATTGAATTAACTCGACGATTGAATAAAAATAGGTTATTATAATTTCTAATAAGCCGCTATGGTGAAATCGGTAGACACGCTGCTCTTAGGAAGCAGTGCTAGAGCATCTCGGTTCGAGTCCGAGTGGCGGCATGGCATCTTCTAAAAGAGTAAGTCCTATAATGAATTAAATTCCCGATTTCAATTCCTATAATTGAGGGACCCCTTTTTAATAATTTTTATGATATTTTTAACTTTAGAGCATATATTAACTCATATATCCTTTTCGATCGTTTCAATTGTAATTACAATTCATTTGATAACTTTATTAGTCGATGAAATCGTAGGACTATATGATTCGTCAGAAAAGGGGATGATAGCTACTTTTTTCTGTATAACAGGATTATTAGTTACTCGTTGGATGTATTTTGGGCATTTACCATTAAGCGATTTATATGAATCATTAATTTTTCTTTCGTGGAGTTTTTACATTATTCATATGATTCCGTATTTTAAAAAACATAAGAACCATTTAAGCGCAATAACCGCGCCAAGTGCTATTTTTACTCAAGGTTTTGCTACTTCAGGTCTTTTAACTGAAATGCATCAATCCGCAATATTAGTACCCGCTCTCCAATCCCATTGGTTAATGATGCACGTAAGTATGATGGTATTGAGCTATGCAGCTCTTTTGTGTGGATCATTATTATCACTAGCTCTTCTAGTCATTACATTTCGAAAATTCATAAGGATTTTTAGTAAAAGCAATAATTTAGTAAATGAGTCATTTTACTTTGATGAGATTCAATACGTGAATGAAAGAAACAATGTCTTACGACACACTTCTTTTATTTCGTCTCAAAATTATTACAGGTATCAATTGATTCAACAATTGGATCGGTGGAGTTATCGTATTATTAGTCTAGGGTTTATCCTTTTAACCGTAGGTATTCTTTCGGGAGCAGTATGGGCTAATGAAGCATGGGGGTCGTATTGGAATTGGGATCCAAAGGAGACTTGGGCATTTATTACTTGGACCGTATTCGCAATCTATTTACATATTAGAACAAATAAAAATTTTGAAAGTGTAAATTCTGCAATTGTGGCCTCAATGGGATTTCTTATAATTTGGATATGCTATTTTGGGGTTAATCTATTAGGAATAGGGTTGCATAGTTATGGTTCATTTACATTAACATCTAATTAAATAAAGGACTTGACTTGACGAATAGAAACATAGGACGGCATACGTGTATATATACGAAAACTTCATGTAAACCATCAAGAACCATTTGAATCAAGTAATGGAAATGGAATGATTCAAATGGTTCTCACAAATGCCAAACATATCCGGTTATAATAGAATTCCAATTTTTTTATTGAACTTTTTAAAGAAAAAGGAATTATTTTTTTATTGTACAATGAGCGATAAAAAAAAAATCATGGGATTTCGGCTTAATCTTTTGTTTTACTCACGAAAACTATCTATAAAAATAATTGGATATAATAGCTTCGACCTTGTCAACTGATAATGATAAAACGAAATCGGGATAAACACCAATACCTATTACAGGTAAAAGGATAGAGATCGAAACAAATAATTCTCGCGGTCCAGAATCAAAAAAATAAGAGTTGGGGGCATTAAAAAGCTTGTATCCATAGAACATCTGGCGTAACATAGATAATGAATAAATAGGAGTTAATATCATTCCAATTGCCATTACAAAAGTAATTAATATTTTTGTCATTAAAAGATATTTTTGGCTAGTAAGTATTCCAAAAAAAACTATCAATTCGGCAACAAAACCGCTCATGCCCGGTAATGCAAGAGAAGCCATTGATAAGATACTGAAAGTCGTGAATATTTTTGGAATTGCGATAGCCATTCCGCCCATTTCGTCAAGATAAACAAGACGTATTCTATCATAACTTGTTCCGGCCAAGAAAAAAAGCGCAGCGCCAATAAATCCGTGAGAGATTATTTGTAAAATAGCTCCGTTGAGTCCTGTATCGCTTATAGAACCAATTCCTATAATTATGAAACCCATATGAGATACAGAGGAATAGGCTATTCTTTTTTTTAAATTACGCTGACCCGGAGATGTTGAAGCTGCATAGATTATTTGAATTGTGCCTACTATCATCAACCAGGGAGAAAATATAGAATGGGCGTGGGGTAATAATTCCATATTGATCCGAACTAACCCATATGCTCCCATTTTTAATAAGATTCCGGCTAAAAGCATACAAGTACTGTAATGTGCCTCTCCATGGGTGTCTGGTAACCATGTATGTAAGGGTATGATCGGTGATTTGACAGCAAAAGCAATAAGAAATCCAATATAGAATATTATTTCCAGTGCTACAGGATACGATTGATTAGCTGATGTTTCAAAATTTAATGTTGGTTCATTGGAACCATATAAACCAATACCCAGAACTCCCATTAATAAAAAAACGGAACTTCCTGCAGTGTATAAAATAAATTTTGTAGCTGAATACAAACGTTTCTTTCCCCCCCACATGGATAGAAGTAGATAAACTGGAATTAATTCTAACTCCCACATGATGAAAAAAAGTAAAAGGTCTCGAGAAGAAAATGGTCCTATTTGACCGCTATACATTGCTAACATCAGGAAATGGAATAGTCGGGAATCTCGAGTAACCGGCCGAGCCGCTAAAGTAGCTAAAGTTGTGATAAATCCTGTCAGTAAAATAGGTCCTACAGAAATTCCATCTATTCCCAATCTCCAGTAAAAATCAAAAAAATTGATCCATTTATAATCCTCTGTCAGTTGCATTAATGGATCATCCAATTGGAAATGATAACCGAATGCATAGGTTGTTAGAAGGAGTTCAATTATGCATATACCTATAGTATACCACCTAATTACCTTATTACCTCTATGAGGGAGAAAGAAAATTAAGGAACCCGCGAATATTGGCAAAACTACAACTAGCGTTAACCAAGGAAAATAATTCATGGTAAAAACAAGATAAACTTGGACCAGAAAAACCCGTGCTCAAAATAAATATTTTTTGAGCGCGGGTTTTTGTCGGTAAAGGTAAAAAAAAAAAAATCAAATGTATTCAAGTAGGGTACGTATTAATAAGCTAGACCCATACTTCGAGTTGTTTCATGCCATAAATAAACTCGAACACTCAAAAAATCCGTTGGACAGGCGGATTCACATCTCTTACAACCGACACAGTCCTCTGTTCTTGGAGCAGAAGCAATTTGCTTAGCTTTACATCCGTCCCAAGGTATCATTTCTAATACATCTGTTGGGCAGGCTCGCACACATTGAGTACACCCTATACACGTATCATAAATCTTTACTGAATGTGACATTGGATCTATAAAATTTTTAATGTCATAAATTTTCGATCTAGTAAACTTGTAAATGAATCATATATTTAGACACCAGATGAATCAATAATTTATCAGAATTTTTCTAATCAATCTACTTCTGGATCGACTCATGCGATAGAGCCAAGATACTTTGATTTCTTACATTTTCTAAAACATGTATTATACGTAATGTATGATCGTGGTAATGGTAATTCGAATTTAATCATATTATAATTTATATGATTAATACTACTTATTCAACAAATTCGATTGATTGATACGAGTTGATTTTCTGTTACGATAAATTGAAGAAACAATAGCCAGGCCAATAGCTGCTTCAGCGGCTGCAATAGCTATAACAAAAATTGAGAAAATATTTCCTTTTAATTGGCGACTATCAAAAAAATCAGAAAATGTTACGAAATTTATATTAACTGCATTCAGTATAAGTTCAAGACACATAAGGGCTCTAACCATATTTCGGCTCGTGATCAATCCATAGATACCGATAGAAAATAAGTAGGCACTCAAAACAAGTACATGTTCGAGCATCATTGACCAACTCCTTAGCAATTTCGATTCATTTCAATATGAACTGAACAACAATTCAATAGATTCAATTACCGATATATTCCCTTGTTCCGTACTTTTTTTTTATTCTAGTCAATTGAATCTATTGAATAAAATAATTTCTATTTTAGACATAAACAATCTTTAATTGAAGGTAAATAAATGTAATAAAACTGAACAGAGTTAAATTTGGATTGCTGTTGCTAATTCTATAGATTTATTACTGTCGCGCCACGGCAATTGCACCTATCAAAGCGGCTAAAAGAATTATCGAAACGAATTCAAATGGAAGAAAAAAATCTGTTGATAAATGAATTCCAATTTGTTGACTATTACTTATCAAATCTTGCTCTATAATCTGGTTTGATCTTGTAGTCCAAATAATCCCGTACCATGACGTATCTGTAATAGTAATCATGAGTAAAACAAAAATACTTGTGCAAACTGGCAAAGTAACCCCATCCCCAATGGTCCAAAGATTCAAATCTTTGTAATATTCTGAACCATTCATGAACATCACAGCAAATATGATTAAAACATTTATAGCTCCGACGTAAATAAGGAGTTGTGCAGCAGCTACAAAATAGGAGTTTAATAGAATATATAATAAGGATATACAAACAAGAACCAGTCCCAATGAAAAGGCAGAATAAATGGGGTTGGTAAATAATACCACTCCGATACCTCCTAGTATAAGAACCGATCCCAGAAAGACTAAAAGAAAATCATGTATTGGTCCGGGCAAATCCATTATATGTAAATAAATAAATCGAAATGTTTTTCATGACCTTATTGAGACCCAACCAGAATTTTTTTTATGATTTTTGAGCAATTCCTAATTAAATCCCAAGGATGTGAATGTGAATAAATGTAAGTACAATTATTGGACTAATTTAATTCTTTATCTGAAAGAGTATTTCTAATTCGAAACTATATATTTTAAAATAATTAAAGATATTTTAATTAATGGATTTTCAATCCAAATTAAGACGTGATTCTTACCAACCAATCAATAGTTGGGATTTGTAGTTATTGACCAAACAAAACGAAAGAAACCTTATTCCTTTAGATTAGATCAAAACTGAACCTTAGTATTAGTAAAGTAATAGTATTAGTAAAGTAATTATTCTTTAATTAATAATTAATTCTTTAATTATTAATTAATAGATTTACTTTTTTTATTTTTTATTTGAGGCGAATTAAAAATTGTTCTAATTGTATAATCATCAATTACTGACATTGGTAAACGACCCAAAGCAATTTGATTATAATTCAATTCGTGACGATCATAAGTAGAAAGTTCATATTCTTCAGTCATTGATAAACAATTTGTTGGACAATACTCAACGCAATTACCACAAAATATACAGACTCCAAAATCAATACTGTAATTAAGCAACCGTTTCTTGCGAATATCTGTTTCCAATTTCCAATCAACAACAGGTAGATCTATAGGACATACACGAACACATACTTCACAAGCAATACATTTATCAAATTCAAAATGGATTCGACCGCGGAAACGCTCTGCGGTAATTAATTTTTCATAAGGATATTGAATAGTTACGGGTAAACGATTTGCGTGGGATAAAGTAATCATGAAACTTTGACCAATGTACCTTGCAGCTCGTACTGTTTGTTGACCATAATTCATGAACCCAGTTACCATAGAGAACATATCGTTAATATATATGAATAATTTTATGTTTGTTTATTTCTCTTGTTTGAGACAAGTTGTGAATATAGAATGTTCCTTTACAGCGAAAATAGTTGAGAAGAGGTTGTTAATAATAGATTACCGAGAGAAATAGGTAAGAGAAATTTCCATCCAAGATTCAATAGTTGGTCCATTCTTAGCCTCGGTAAAGTCCATCTTGTTGTGATAGGAATGAACAAAAACAAATAAGTTTTAGCTAATGTAATAAAGATACCAATTGTTGCTCCAAAAACTACACATGTTTTATTTATTTCAAAAAGCTCAGAAACATATATGTCTGGAATAGAGATATTCCAACCTCCCAAGTAAAGAACTGTTACAAATAATGAAGAAACTAATAGGTTTAGATAGGAAGCAACATAAAATAAACCAAATTTTATACCCGAGTATTCGGTTTGATAACCCGCTACTAATTCTTCTTCTGCTTCTGGTAAATCAAAAGGTAATCTCTCACATTCGGCTAGGGAAGAAATGATAAAAATGATAAACCCGATAGGCTGACGCCACAAATTCCATCCCCAAAAACCGTATTTTGATTGCGCCTCAACTATATCAATTGTACTTGAACTGTTAGATAATTATAGTCGGTGATACCACCACTGGTACCATCGCTATTACAGAACCGTACATGAGATTTTCACCTCATACGGCTCCTTGAAGGCCAGAAATAAATCTAAGAACCGCGTCAGTATTATTTATTTTATCTTGATGTGTTTGTAGGATGGATAAGGTAAAAATCTATTGGACGGTCCCAAATTAGACCAATTGAATTCTGTCTGTTATAATTATTTAAATTAAATAATAAATAAAAAAAAGTACTTCTGAATTGATCTCATCCTTTCTTTAATAATTTCAATAATAATTTAAATTCTTCTTTGTTGAGTAATAACAAAATTGTTCAATAAAATACTTCTTGTAGAAATATCAATAACACGTTGGTTTCACTTACGAAAAAGAATTCTATATTAATTCATGAATTATGACACAAATTCTATATCTATTAATATGTATATGGTAAAGAATAAAAGTAAAAAAGAATAAAAAAGATATCTTTTTTATTGGATTTCTTTCTCTTTTTTTTCGTTCCTATTCTTCTTTCTATTTCTGAGAAAAAGAGGGCTTACAAAATAAAAATAAAGTAAAGGATTATTTCGTTCCCAATAGTTATTTATTTAATCGGTGGATAGGAGCATACTCTGGATCGGAATCGTGTCGTGGGGAGTACTGCCTGATCATTTCTACCAACTTAAAGCCCCAATTAGTATTCTTTGTTTGTATTATGTAAAAATGTACTTTTGGAGAATTTACATAATCTCCATTACTAATCCTTTACATATTTTGGTGTTTCTAACCATCCACTCGTTTTTGCTCAACCCCCCGCTATGGTAATACATACAAATGATAGTGAAAACTCAATACGGTCGATCTTTTGAGCCCGCTTCAAGTCAGGATGACTAATCAACCAATCTTGGGGGAACGGTCTCTTCTGTTTATGTTTATTTCCGCTTAACTCTCTAACTCTTATACATAGAAAATGAGACTCAATCTTTTTACTGCGAATTTATATATAAGCTGTTTTCTTTCACTCATATAACTATTTTATTTAGTTCATCAATCCGAATAATGAATAAAAAAAAAATGAAGATATCTACTGAATTCATTCCAACCCTTTCCTTGAAAGGAAGGAATAGAGAAAAGTTTATGTCTATGTATCAACGAATCGCACGTAGAGATATTGATAACACACATAAAGTTAATGGTATTTCATAACTAATCGATTGAGCAGCAGCTCGTAGACCACCTAAAAAGGAATATTTATTATTTGACCCGTATCCTGACATAAGAAGTCCAATTGGAGCAATACTGGAAATGGCAATCCATAAAAAAACACCGATATTGAGATCCGCTAAAACAAGGTGATAGCCAAAAGGAACTACTGAATAGCTTACTAAAATTGATATGACTGCTATGGATGGCCCGGTACTGAATAAACGAGTATCCCCCCTAGATGGAAAAAGATTTTCTTTGAAAAGTAGTTTTGCCCCATCCGCTAGAGCTTGAAGAACTCCCAAAGGACCGGCGTATTCAGGTCCAATACGTTGTTGTATCCCTGCGGATATTTCTCTTTCTAACCATACAATTACCAGTACGCCTATTGTGATTCCCAATACAATAGTCAAAATAGGAATAAGCACCCATATAATTCCATAAACCTCTTTTAAAAATTCTAATCTAGAAAAAGAATCGATATCTTGTACTTCTGGTGTATCAATTATCATTTCAACGATCAACTTCTCCCATAATGATATCTATACTACCTAGTATCGTCATAATATCAGCCAATTTCATTCTTTTAACTAACTGAGGAAGAATTTGCAAATTGATAAAACCCGGCGGGCGAACTTTCCATCTCCAAGGAAAACCACTCCTATCCCCTATCAGAAAAATTCCCAATTCTCCCTTTGGGGCTTCGACTCTCACATAAAGTTCTTGTTTCGGCAATTCAAATGTAGGAGAAGGTTTTTTACTTATAAATCGATATTCAAAATCATTCCATTCCGGATTCCTTTCTCTATCAAAGTATCGTATTTCTAAATTCTCATAGGGTCCCCCTGGAATTCCTTCCAGGGCCTGTTGAATAATTTTTATGGATTCTATCATTTCACCAATTCGGACTAGATAACGAGCCAATGAATCTCCTTCTTTTTGCCACTGTACTTCCCAATCAAATTCGTCGTAACACTCATAATGATCAACTTTACGAAGATCCCATTGTATTCCGGAAGCTCGCAGCATTGGTCCCGATAAACCCCAATTTATTACTTCTTCTCTACCAATAATGCCTACTCCCTCGACTCGTTCTAAAAAAATAGGATTTCGTGTAATAAGTTTTTGATATTCAGCAACTCTTGTTAAAAAATAATCGCAGAAATCCAAACATTTATCTATCCAGCCATGAGGTAGATCGGCCGCTATTCCTCCGATACGAAAATAATTATGCATCATTCTCATGCCGGTGGCAGCTTCGAATAGATCATATACTAATTCTCTTTCTCTGAAAATATAGAAAAAGGGAGTTTGTGCACCAATATCCGCCATAAAAGGACCGAGCCATAACAAATGAGAAGCTATACGACTCAACTCCAACATAATTATTCTGATATAGCTGGCTCTTTTAGGTACTTGAATATTTCCCAACTGTTCCGGTCCGTTTACAGTTATTGCTTCTGTGAACATAGTAGCTAAATAATCCCAACGTGTTACATAAGGCAAATATTGTATAATTGTTCGGTTTTCCGCAATTTTTTCCATCCCTCGGTGTAAATAACCCAATATAGGTTCACAGTCAATAACATCTTCACCATCTAGAGTAATGATGAGTCGAAGAACACCATGCATTGATGGGTGGTGGGGGCCCATATTAACTATCATGAGGTCTTTTCTTGTAGCTGGTCTATTCATAGGTTTTTCTTCTTTCATGAATTGCTGAAAACGAAAACAAGTTCATTAAAATTCAAGATCTAATAAATCAAATAATTGAAAATGCCTTTTCAAATTAACGAGTTTTTGACTCCCGAATATCCAACCGATTGATTAATTCTTTATAACATATTCTATTTTTCTTTGACAAATAAGACAGCAGTCGTTGGCGTTTTCCCAGAATTTTACGTAAACCTCTCTGAGATAAATAGTCTTTTTTGTGTAATTCTAAATGTGAAGTAAGTCTTCGGATCCTATTGGTGAAACTAACTATTTGAAATTCAACAGATCCTCTGTTTTCTTCTTTTTCTTCTTGTGAAAAAAAAACTGCGTTTAATGAATCTTTTAACATAAAATGAAATCTCCCCCCCCCCCACTCTCTTTTTATTTTAATATATTTTTATTGATAGATATCTTTATTGATCAGTAATAATAATGTCACTCATTTTTATTTGGTATATACAATAATCTTAATTTCGTTATTAATTTATAATTTTTTTTTTTAATAAAATTTAATCAATCCGATTTTTAAATTAGATTTTATTTGAAAGGGTATACAAAAGGATGGTCGTTTTCTGCACTCACAAAAGATAAAAATTTAGACCTAAAAAAATAATATTTTGTTGATTAATTTCTAGATCTAATTGATATGTTATTGAATTAGTATCATGTATCAGAATGGAATGTAAGACAATGCATGTGTGCATCTCTTTGTCGTCATAGACCAGATATGGTATGGGAAATAGAATAAAAATGTACTAATAATTAATGAATTTTCAATCGCGGATACATATGTATTCTTACCATACTGAAACGACTGCCATTATTGGTATTAAACCAATAACGATTCATACAAGCTAAATCTTCTAATCGATAATTGGGCCAAAGAAATAACTTTAATTTAATAAGTTTTTTTTTATATTTTTTGCTTTTATACAAAACTTGACTGTTTACCTTATTCCCATTACAAAATGCTACATTTCTATGCATATCATTTATATTCTTAAAATTGAAACAAATTAGAATTCTCAATTCTCTACGACGTCTAGGTGATAAAATATTTTCAGGAACAACCAAATCATAATGATTTTTATCGATATTTCCAGCCATCTTTTGATGTTTTGTAATGACTTCATCAGAATTCTTATCAACATGTTTTTTTTCTCGGTATCTTTCATTAATTTGGTGTTTACTTTTATGAACTAATGAAATACCGATGGTTTGATACATAATAAATTTTCCATCATTTTTTATAGATAGACGGATTGGTTCAATAATCAAAATTCCCCTTTTAATCAATTCTGTAAGAGTTAAATCTTTCTGAATCATCAGAATATCCAGACTCATTTCGCCCCTTTGAATAGAGGATATAGTAATTTCTCTTGGATTTATCAGTCTAAGCAGGAGACAATATACTTTGATGTTATTGATTATTTTTTTATTTAACGAATCATCCCATCTCAATTGAAAATGCAAATACCTTTTTAGGAAGAAATCAAACTCCGCTTTTGTATTGATCTTGTATTGCTTTTTATTTCTATGTTTTTTCATGTCAGATCCCATATAATTATAATCTTCTTCAACATCTTTTTCTTGGTTTGAAAGAACTGATTTAAGATCCGCTTGGCCCGCGGATTCTTTTTCCCCTTGATTTCGGTTTTCTAATTCAAGAGATTTTTTTTCATTCGATAATATTGATATAAAAGGATCTCTTTTTTTATTTCGAGTGATGCTTTTGTTTTCACTATCATTTTCATTTATATTAGAATTTAAAAGTAGTAATTTAATTGGTATAAACCACGGTTTAATTTTATACGTATTATAAAGTATCACAAATTCTGGGAAGAACCAAAGTTCCAGATTTGATATGGGACGGCTTAGTATTTCTTCATTCATTCCCATCCAATCAAAAAAGGTTTTTTGATTGGATAGGTTTATTTCTTGATCTTGCTTAATCGTGAAATAAAAAAGACCCTTCTTATTTATTTTATCAATTATTTGATAGTTATTAACCCTAGTCTTAGTATATTTATTACTGTTAGTGTCAGTATCAATATCGATCCAGGCTTCAATATCGACCTTCTTTTTAAGACAAAAATTTATGATTCTCCAATCAAAATATTTTCTATCCAGATTTTTATCCATATCTCTAATATCATCTTCTACTAGATAATTATTGATAGGTATAATAGGAATACCTTCCAGCATATTAAATGATTTTGGTTTATGTGTGTTGTAATTATAAAAAATATCTTGGTTATTTTTTACTTTTAATGGTGATCCATAAATAGAGGAGCCCTTCTTATCTTCATAATTAATAGATTTATATGCTAAAAGATCATATCTATATTGTTTTTTAAAATTTTCCTTTTGATTCAGTAATGAATCCGTTTCAAATTTTTTTTTTTTTTCGTAGTGAATAAATTTATCTTTTTCATATAAATCACATAAATCTTTATTTTTAGCCATATAGTGTCGATTGAATATATTTCGCCATTTTTGTGGTACTAATATGGACCATTTAATCTGAGATACATCACATTGATATTGATAATGATTCCTTAACCAATTTTTCCATTGATTCATTCCAGAATTTCGAAGATTCTTATGTCTTAATTCGGAATTAAATAGTTCTTGTGTTACAACAAAAAAATTCTTTATTTCATTCTTAAGAAAAAGAGATGTTCCGTTATATTGAAAGACAGACTTTAACTTATATAAGTTAATAAGTTGGGTTTGTGATAATCTGTAAAATACATATGCTTGTGAAAAGTAAGATAAGTCACAAAAAGTATTTGAATTCTTATTACTAATATTAGTATTAGAAAGCGACTTTTTTATATTTGAAATAAAGTTAATTAAACTTTGATTTGTTTTATCAATTCTTTTTTTATTTGCTTCATTATTGTTAATGTATTTATTAATAATTTTTTTTGTTGATTCAAGAAAAAGTTGTGTATTGATGCTAGGAATATTAATGATACATAGAAAGATATCTATGTATATCCTTTCAATTAAAAATTTTATAAAATAATGTGATTTACGCATTAATCGAACATTTCTTCTTTTTAATACCTGCAAAATATTTTTTTGTGATTCCCGTTTTTTATCATCATAACTTAGTTTGTTAGAACTAAAATTTATATCTGGAGTTATAAATTCTTTTTTCTTGTCTTTTGTAATTTTTTCTATTTGATTTATGATTGTATTTGTTCTATCCGTCAGATCTTTCATTTTTTTTTCTGTTAATGAATAATTTGTCCAATCCTGAGATCTAATTTGAATGGACGATTCATGAATCATACGATTACTGATTATCGAATCTTTTTTAGTTTCACTCAATTCATATACTTCTATTTCTCTCAATCCAAATAATAAAATTGGGTTTATTTTTGATAGTTCCTTTATTATTTCTTTTATAAATAGAATGCTTTTAATGACCCATTTTTTTGTTTCTTTTGATACATTTATAAAAAATTTAGTTTGTTCTTTAAAAATTATTAGAATTAGAAAACATTTCTTTTTCCATTTTTTTATTTTTTTTTTTAGTTCTTTAAAAATGGGTTCAAAAAATGAAAATTGTTTTCTGGGAGAACTAAAGGGTAGTTCAGCTTCCATTCCAAAAATTGTTAAAAAACAAAAATCGTTTTTTTGACCTTTCTTTTTCATTGGATCGTTATAAGGGGCTCGTAGCTTAGATCTGTGCCAAGGTTTAAGACGAAAAGGAAATAGGATCTTGATCTGAATACCGTCTGTTAACCAGTTTTTTGGAAATTCTTTTTCTGATAATTGAACGCCATTATAGGTACATTTAACATGCATTTCTCTATTCCAATCTTTTAAATCCTCAGACCATTCAGGAAATTGAAATAATAGTATACGGACGATATTTTTAGTTATTATCAATGAAGGTAATATAATATATTTTCTAAGAATTGATTGGGTTACTAACAAAAAACCTCTTATTACTTGAGCAAGTAAAATACTATCCCAGGCTTCCGCTATTTCTATACGTACTTTCTCCTTTCTTTTGTCTTCTTCTTTTTTGTCCTCTTCGTTTTTTTTATCACTTTCTTTTGTCTTTTTATCTGTATTATCCGAAATTGTGAATTCTGTGTTTTTCCACATCCAATTTCTAAAAATTATTTTCATCTGCTCGGAAATATCAAAAAAAAAAGATTTGTCTATTCGGTCCAAAAAAAGGGGGGAATGCACATTTGCTTGAAAGAGGTTCCAAGTAACTGTTTTACGTCTTTGAGCGCGCATGGAGCCTTTAATTATGTCTCGACGAAAATCTGATTGTTGTGAATAACGTATCAAAGCCACCTCGTCTGTTTGATCAGTATTATTAGTTTCTTGGGTATTAGTATAAGCATCAGTATTCTGTTGGTTATCAGTAAAAATCACTACACGTTTGGCTTTTCTTGAACGAATCTCATGATCCTCTACCACACTTTCCTCAGTTTCTCCTTCCTGTTGTTCTAAATCGTTGATTAATTTGTATGACCATCGGGGAACTTTTTTATTAATTTCTGTTATTCCAATAGATTTATTAGATTTATTTTTAATCGTTTTATCGTTGGGAATAGTTCTAACTGCATCGAATAAAAATTTGAAAATTTTTATTCGATCCTCTGAATCAATTCTTACTTGTTCGTGTTCTGGAACTAAAAAGATTCTTTTAAAACTTAAACTTGATTTTACAGACAATTCATTGATTTCATTGATTAAATTCAATAAATAACTAATTTCAGTTGCTAATGATTTTTTATCAAATTTATTTTTTTTATGTTCAAATTCTAAGTAATTAATAATAAGAAGGATACCATGAATCTTATTTATCCAAACCTTTTCCATGTAATTTTTTATAGAAGTTTCATTTATGATTGAAAGTGGAAAAAATTTTTTGATTAGGACGCGGTCGGATCCATTCAAGAAAGGATCATATATTTTTGGTAAGTATTCTTTTTTAGTCTTATCATTACACAATCTAGTTTTTTTTTCGAGTACATTCAGAACAGGGGATTCCTTATCTAGAGTTTTGTCAAGAGCCCTTACTCTATTTAAAAATTTTTTACTTAGGTTTTTCTTTTTATGTTCATTGGTATAACTCCAATGATTATAAAATTCATTAGA